GTTAATAATCCTAGTGATTCGATTTCTATGTTTATTCTGATAGGAAATAGGATATTAAAAAAAACTCTTTTTCATCGAATGACTATTCATTTATTGTATTTTCATGTAAATAAAATAGGGGACAAAAAAACTCTATGGAAAAATGGCAGTTCAATTTGATGTTGTCTAACAAGGAGTTAGAGTTAGAACGCAGGCGTGGATTAAGTAAATCAATGGATAGTCGTAGTCCTATTGATGAACATTTCAGTGAAAGTGAAGATTCGAATAGAAATGATAGGGATCATCATAGTTGGAGTTATAGTAACAGTTCTACTTACAGTAATGTTGATCATTTATTTGGAGTCAAGGACATTGGGAATTTCATCCCTGATGACACTTTTATAGTTAGGAATAGGAATGGGGACAGCTATTCCATCTATTTTGATATTGAAAATAAACTTTTTGAGATTAACAATGATCATTCTTTTCTGAGTGAACTCGAAAGGCCTTTTTCGAGTTATCCGAATTCTGATTATCTGAATAATGGATCTAATAGTGACGATCCTTACTATGATCGTTACATGTATGATACTCAATATAGTTGGAATAATCATATTAATAGTTGTATTGACAGTTATCTTTATTCTCAACTACGCATTGATGCTTACATTGTAAGTAGTAGTGAAAATTATAGTGACAGTTACATTTTTCGTTCCATTTATGGTGAAAATAGAAATAGTAGTGAAAGCGAGAGTTCCAGTATAAGGAATGCCAGCGATTTAACTATAAGAGAAAGTTCTAATAATCTCGATATAACTCAAAAATACAGGCATTTGTGGGTTCAATGCGAAAAGTGTTATGGATTAAATTATAAGAAAATTTTGAAGTCAAAAATGAATATTTGTGAACAATGTGGATATTATTTGAAAATGAGTAGTTCAGATAGAATAGAACTTTTGATTGATCCAGGCACTTGGGATTCTATGGATGAAGACATGGTCTCTCTGGATCCCATTGAATTTCATTCAGAGGAGGAGCCTTATAAAGATCGTATTGATTCTTATCAAAGAAAGACAGGGTTAACTGAGGCGGTTCAAACAGGTATAGGCCAACTAAATGGTATTCCCGTAGCAATTGGGGTTATGGATTTTCAGTTTATGGGTGGTAGTATGGGATCTGTAGTTGGGGAGAAAATGACCCGTTTGATCGAGTATGCTACCAAAAAATTTATACCTCTTGTTATAGTGTGTGCTTCTGGGGGTGCGCGTATGCAAGAAGGAAGTTTGAGCTTGATGCAAATGGCTAAAATATCTTCTGCTTTATACGATTATCAGTCAAATAAAAAACTATTTTATGTACCAATTCTTACATCTCCGACTACGGGTGGGGTGACGGCCAGTTTTGGTATGTTGGGGGATATCATTATTGCCGAACCCAATGCCTACATTGCATTTGCGGGTAAAAGAGTAATTGAACAAACATTGAATAAAACAGTACCTGAAGGGTCACAAGCGGCCGAATATTTATTCCAGAAGGGCCTATTCGATCTAATTGTACCGCGTAATCTTTTAAAAAGCGTTCTGAGTGAGTTATTTCAACTCCACGCGTTCTTTCCTTTGAATCCAAATTCAAAGACTATTCAGTTTAATTAGTTTTTTGTAGTAAACACGTAGTTAGTTTATCGGAATCAAAGTAAAAATAAGAAGAATGGGGTTTTCTTTTAAGATCTAATTCTAGAAAGAATCACAAGTTGCATATAATTTTTATTTTTTACTAATATTCATGATTAATAATCGGAAAGCCTCTATAAAAGAAAAAAGAAGGCATTCTTGCTTTTGTGAAATTAGACGAAGTTCGTCTTACCTTTTTACGTATTTATTATATACGTATTTATTATATAATAAATTCAAAATATAGAATTGTTTTCTATATCTCTTATTTTGACTAAGAAGCCTAGAAATCTTTCAGTAATTTGCAAAAAACCTTTTCTTTATTAAATTAGAAGTAGAAGACAAGAACAAACGAATAAGAATAAGAAACTACATTTTCATACATATCTTTCATGTCGAAAGATGAATAAGTCCATTTATTTAGTTCTACATTCCTTGCACTTATTATATATACTTCGATCTATATTAATGCAAATTAAAGTTTCATAATTACAATAATAGTAATTAGAATCGAATTAATAAGAATTTGCATTCTATAATTAAGAATTTAAAATTATTACAAGATATCTTTATAACAATAGAAACAATATAATAATAACAGGTACAAATAGTAAATTAAATCGAGGTATTCATTTTATGATAATTTTCAGCTTTCCCTCTATTTTTGTGCCTTTGGTGGGCCTAGTATTTCCGGCGATGGCAATGGCTTCTTTATTTCTTTATGTTCAAAAAAACAAGATTGTTTAGATCTGATAGGACTAAATCTTATTTCTTTTTTTTTTTTTTTACTTAGATAAAAAAATCTCTATTTATTTGAGTATGGTATAACATATAACATGGGGTTTCTGCTGAACAGAAATCGAACATACATAAATGAAAGAGTTCTTATATATACAGAAAATGATATATGGGTAAATTGATTCTAGCTATTTTCAACTAGAATCAGGATTGGCGGATGTCTGAAATAAAAAGTCTATGTATTAAAGAAGGGTTCACATCAAAATAATGCTAGTCGATGAGAGTTATTTCGGAAACAAAAACAGTAAAGTCAAATTCATTGGGCTATGCTCTCAATTCCAATAAAATGAAATCAGATCAAGTATGAGTTGGCGATCAGAACATATATGGATAGAACTTATAAGGGGGTCTCGAAAAAAAAGTAATTTTTCCTGGGCCATTATCCTTTTTTTAGGTGCATTCGGCTTCTTATTGGTTGGAACTTCCAGTTATCTTGGTAAAAATTTGATATCTTTATTTCCGTCTCAACAAATCCTTTTTTTTCCACAAGGGCTCGTAATGTCGTTTTATGGGGTCGCGAGTCTTTTTATTAGCGCCTATTTATGGTGTACAATTTCGTGGAATGTAGGTAGTGGTTATGATCGATTCGATAGAAAAAAAGGAATAGTGTGTATTTTTCGTTGGGGATTTCCTGGAAAAAATCGTCGTGTCTTCCTCCGATTTCTGATAAAAGATATTCAGTCTGTGCGAATAGAAGTTAAAGAGGGTATTTATGCTCGTCGTGTTCTTTATATGGAAATCCGAGGCCAGGGGGCCATTCCCTTGACGCGTACTGATGAGAATTTTACGCCACGAGAAATGGAACAAAAAGCTGCCGAATTGGCCTATTTTTTGCGTGTCCCAATTGAAGTTTTTTGAGAAATAAAGAATGAATGCTTTATCAGCAGTAAAGAAAAAGTAACGAATCCTCTTTTTTCTCTAACATAACTTCAGTGAAGTTTCTTCAGTTCAGAACACTGATTTGATCCAAAGCAGACGCGGGCGTAATAACCCTAAAACGAAAATATTTTGGGGGTCTTTTATGCATATGGAAAGCCACTCAATTCAGCAACAAAACAAGTAACGAATCGAAATACTGGAATGGATACTTTAGATCCAGATGGATCATATCTTGTCAATTTTGGATTTTACCGTTATTTTTATCTTTTTCTTTTTTTGTGCTACTTAATTACCAAACAATTGGGTCGTTTATAACAATACCTATCCGATTTCTTTTTTCTGTTTTGCCACTCCTTTTTGATCATCACACTATTTTTCAGAAAATTACCTCAATTATTCTTTTTTACTTTAAAATACTGGAGTTTTCTTTTATCTATAAGTTTAAGTTATTCTTTCGCGCATTCATCGAAGGGCGATACTTGTTTCGAATTTGACCAATTGAGATATCTGGAAATAAGGTTTTTTATTATTTCTTTTTATATTTTATTGCTTTATTCGAATTCAAAGTGGATTTTTATTCTATATTTGTATTTTTTCTAGATTCAAGGACTAATCCCGGAATCCCCCAAAAACAGTGAATAGACTACTAGATTCGACACCTTGCAATAGAACTTATGCTTCATAGAAATATTAGATTGCATAGAGTGGGCGAATGAGGTAAGTTCATTCACAATTCACAAATTAAAATGGCAAAAAAGAAAGCATTGACTCCTCTTATATATCTTGCATCTATAGTATTTTTGCCCTGGTGGATTTCTAATAAAAGTCTGGAATCTTGGGTTATGAATTGGTGGAATACTAAACAATCCGAAACCTTTTTGAATGATATTCAAGAAAAGAATATTCTAGAAAAATTTATAGAATTAGAAGAGCTAGTCTTCTTGGACGAAATGATCAAGGAATACTCGGAGACACATCTACAAAAGTTTCGTATAGGAATGCACAAAGAAACGATCCAATTAATCAAGATATACAATGAGGATTATATCCATACGATTTTGCATTTCTCGACAAATATAATCTCTTTCATTATTCTAAGTGGTTATTCTATTTTGGGTAATGAAGAACTTGTTATTCTTAACTCTTGGGCTCAAGAATTCTTATATAACTTAAGCGATACAATAAAAGCTTTTTCTATTCTTTTATTAACTGATTTATGTATCGGATTCCATTCCCCCCATGGGTGGGAACTAATAATTGGTTCTGTTTACAAAGATTTTGGATTTGTTCATAACGACCAAATTATATCTGGTCTTGTTTCTACCTTTCCAGTTATTCTAGATACAATTTTAAAATATTGGATTTTCCGTTATTTAAATCGACTATCTCCGTCACTTGTAGTGATTTATCATTCAATGAATGATTGACAAATAATCCATTCATATTAATCCAATTCGAATCTTTGTTACTTTGGAGTTGTACAGAAAAAAGAATTTCAAATCGTACTTACTCTTTCTATTTCTACTTATCTCGGGGATTCGTCCTATATTTTATATTATTCCAGTAAATACCAGAATCTTGGATAGGGAACTATACTAGTGGCCTATCTCAATTTATTGTAGAAATTTTCGGGATCAATGATTGGACCATGCAAACTAGAAATACTTTTTCTTG